TAAACCCCTTACCTTACACTTTATTATATATGCTCACTTATATATACTATATATAATTATATACGAAATATAATGATTATAAGATATCTTTCTAACAATATAACAATAAGAGGTAAAAAGATTAATATAACCATATAAAAAATAGGTACAAATATTAAATCGAGGTGCCCATTCTATGATAATTCTCAACAATTTACCCTCTATTTTTGTGCCTTTAGTGGGTTTAGTATTTCCGGCAATTGCAATGGCTTCTTTATCTCTTCATGTTCAAAAAAACAAGATTCTTTAGATTTGATGGGGGCAAATTTCATTTATTTTTTCAATACTTAGGCGTGAATCATAAGACAGATATCTATTTAGTAAAATATGGTATATGGTATAACGGATATAGCGCGCGGTTTCTCCTTCAAACATAAACCAAAGAATTCTTATCTTATATAGGCGTAAATATGATATATGAGTAAATGAACTATTTGAAATTGAAAATCAATCGAGATTGGGGTCGACGCTTAAAATAACTGCAAAGCCAATGTATACATATGTGTGGAGATAGGGGATCATAGGAGGGGGCTCCTATTATATTATTATTTTCATTTTAGATCTAACGAATTCGTCCTAAAGATTGACATCCGAATAGTGCGAGTTGATGAAAGTTATTTCAGAAACAAACAAAATCAAGTCAAATTCAGTTGGGCTAGTCTCCCACTTTCAATAAAATGAAACTGGATCGAATATGAGTTGGCAATCAGAACATATATGGATAGAACTTATAGTGGGGTCTCGAAAAACAAGTAATATATGCTGGGCCTTTATACTTTTTTTAGGTTCATTAGGATTTTTTTTGGTTGGACTTTCCAGTTACCTTGGTAGAAATTTGATATCTTTATTTCCGGCTCAGCAAATAATTTTTTTTCCACAAGGGATCGTGATGTCTTTCTATGGCATCGCCGGTCTCTTTATTAGTTCGTATTTGTGGTGCACAATTTCGTGGAATGTAGGTAGTGGTTATGATCGATTCGATAGAAAAGAAGGAATAGTGTCTATTTTTCGTTGGGGATTCCCGGGAAAGAATCGTCGCATCTTACTCCGATTCCTTATGAAAGATATTCAGTCTATCAGAATAGAAGTTAAAGAGGGTATTTATGCTCGACGTGTTCTTTATATGGAAATCAAAGGCCAGGGAGCCATTCCTTTGACTCGGACCAATGAAATTTTGACTCCACGAGAAATTGAGCAAAAAGCAGCGGAATTGGCCTATTTCTTGCATGTACCAATTGAAGTATTTTGAAATAAACTCAAGAATGAACATTTTCTTAGCAAGAAGGAAAAAATCCAAGAATCCCTTTTTGTTCTATAGGCATAATTAAAAGGCATAATTTAACTGAAATTTCTTCACACTATTGATGAACCAAAAAAATCTTATCTTATATTCAAATTATTGTTATTCGAGATTATTAGAATATATACTATATTTAAAATCTATATTTAATTATATAATTCGATTTTATTATATAATATATAAGGAACAATTCTAAAACGAAACTTTTTTTATCCGCAAATTTTTTTATGCGTAAGGAATTTCACTAAATTCAGTAACAAAAGAAGTAAGAAATCAAAATAATAGACTGATCTCATAGATCAAAACAAGGCATTTCGGAATAAGATATAATAAGATATAGACGAAAGAAATTCTATCTTTTTCTTTTCAATATTTGATTTGAAATTGATATCTTAGATACGGATAAATCATATCTTGTAAATTCTCTTTCTTTTGTCAATCCACCTTTCTTTTTATCCTTTATTTAGGCTCCTTAATGAAGCAAAGCATTGGATCACTTAGAATAATAACTTTGCTGTCTTTTTGCCTTTACCACTCGTTTTTGATCATGACATCATTCTTCATAAATCTCTCAATTATTCCTGTGGACTGTGTTGTGCGTGGTTGACCCATTTCTTTTTTTCTATTGGATTTTCTATTTTGATAGAAAGGAATTCTTTCATCTCGAAAATTTGAAGTGGCTCTTTTGAACATTCATCCAAAGGGGGGAATTTTTTCGAATTTGAATAATTGAGATATCTGGAAAACAAGATTTTTTTCTTCATTCGTATACTCTTTCTTAAGTTCGTTCTGTATTCTTTCTAAATTTAGGGGCGAACCAATGATTTACAAATCAAAATTAGGGAATAGATTCATAGGTTCCAAGCCTTGAACTTCTGTTTAATAGAAATAGTAGATCGTATAGGGTCTATGAATGAGGTGGGTTCATTACAAATTCACAGGCGAAAAAATGAAAAAAAAAGTATTCATTTCCCTTCTATATCTTACATCTATAGTATTGTTGCCCTGGTGGGTGTCTCTTTCGTTTAATAAAAGTGTGGAATCTTGGGTTATTAATTGGTGGAATACTAGTAAATCTGAAATTTTTTTAAATGCTATTCAAGAAAAGAGTATTCTACAAGAATTCATAGAATTAGAGGAACTCTTCTTGTTGGACGAAATGATAAAGGAATACCCCGAAACACATCTACAAAAGTTTATTATCGCAATCCACAAAGAAACGATCCAATTGATCAAGATGTACAATGAGGAGTCTATCCATACAATTTTGCACTTCTCGACAAATATAATGTGTTTCGTTATTCTAAGCGCTTATTCTCTTCTAGGTAATGAAGAACTTCTTATTCTTAATTCTTGGGTTCAAGAATTTCTATATAACTTAAGTGACACAATAAAAGCTTTTTTTATTCTTTTATTAACCGATTTATGTATAGGATTCCATTCACCTCACGGTTGGGAACTAATGATTGGATCTGCGTACAAGGATTTTGGATTTGCTCATAACGATCAAATTATATCTGGTCTTGTTTCCACCTTTCCAGTCATTATCGATACAATTTTTAAATATTGGATCTTCCGGTATTTAAATCGTGTATCTCCGTCACTTGTAGTGATTTATCATTCAATGAATGACTAAAAATGATTCACCGATCCAATTAAAATGTTTGTTATTTTGCACATAAATATGAGCAAAACATTCTTTTTTTATACATTTTTTCTATACATCTAATAAACATCTAAAAGATTGAGATTCCTCCTATATTTTATTAAATATTTTTAATAATTTTTCAGTGAATAGCACCATCGTGGGTAGGGAACTAGACTAGCGACCTGCCTAATTTTATTGTAGAAATTTTCGGGATCAACGATTGTACCATGCAAACTAGAAAGACCCTTTCTTGGATAAAAGAAGAGATTACTCGCTTCATTTCTGCATCACTCATGATATATATAATAACTCGGGTATCCATTTCAAATGCATATCCTATTTTTGCACAGCAGGGTTATGAAAATCCACGCGAGGCAACTGGCCGAATTGTATGTGCCAATTGTCATTTAGCTAATAAGCCCGTGGATATTGAGGTTCCACAGGCGGTACTTCCTGACACTGTATTTGAAGCAGTTGTTCGAATTCCTTATGATATGCAACTGAAACAAGTTCTTGCTAATGGGAAAAGGGGGGCTTTAAATGGGGGGGCTGTTCTTATTTTACCGGAGGGGTTTGAATTAGCCCCCCCAGATCGTATTTTGCCAGAGATCAAAGAAAAGATAGGCAATCTGTCTTTTCAGAGTTATCGCCCCAATAAAAAAAATATTCTTGTGATAGGTCCTGTTCCTGGTCAGAAATATAGTGAAATTACCTTTCCTATTCTTTCTCCGGACCCCGCTACTAAAAAAGATGTTCACTTCTTAAAATATCCCATATATGTAGGTGGAAACAGGGGAAGGGGTCAAATTTATCCCGACGGGAGCAAGAGTAACAATACGGTTTATAATGCGACAGCAGCAGGTATAGTAAGCAAAATCATACGAAAAGAAAAAGGGGGGTACGAAATAACCATAACAGATGCGTCGGAAGGACGTCAAGTGATTGATATGATACCCCCAGGACCAGAGCTTCTTGTTTCAGAGGGCGAATCCATCAAACTTGATCAACCATTAACGAGTAATCCTAATGTGGGTGGATTTGGTCAGGGCGATGCGGAAATAGTACTTCAAGACCCATTACGTATCCAAGGTCTTTTGTTCTTCTTGGCATCTGTTATTTTGGCACAAATCTTTTTAGTTCTTAAAAAGAAACAGTTTGAGAAGGTTCAATTGTCCGAAATGAATTTCTAGATCTGTGGATTTCTCAAGTTCTTAAAAAAAAAGAACACAATTTTTATTGGCAATTATGTATGGTATGAGAAAACTATGGTATGATAAAAAAAATTGTGAAAAGCCTTTTTTTTGTTTCTTTTTTTTTTTTTATTATTATTATTATTATATTATTATTAGTATTAGATTTTTTTTTAGAATTACTTATACTGCATTTCTAGTCGTACTATATATAGTATAGGTAAGAAGACTATTTGACTTTATCTACTCTTTTTTTTTAATCTAAATCTAAATTGGAATTGGAGGGGTGTGACTATGTCACTATTGTTAAATTTAACTGTCATAGAATGTATCAATAGCTTTTTTATTCTCATAGAATCTAATTATATTATATACTAAGCATAAGATAAGTAAACGAAAGGGCAAAGTATAAATGGGGGGCATAGGATTCTAGGAGAGATTACTCTATTCGTCTTCCTAGTCTTTTTTCTAGTTTTTGACACAAGAACTAGATGTGGAAAATTCCTTTTCTTGTGTCGAAAAAATAATGATTCTTGATCCCATTAAAGATTCATTGCTATTCGTAATTTCAATTTTTTTTGAGGGTTATCATAAGCTACTTTTTGATTTTATACGTATAAATACGATTTTTTACGTATAAATAAATAGACTGCACAAACAAAAAGAAAGAGAAATTTTTTGAGCAACTAGAACTTTTTCAATGAACTTCCAAAAAAACTCTCAACTTTAATGAGATAATCAAATAAATAGAATAAACTTCTATTAGTATAGAAAAATGAGAATGATCCTGGATCAACAGAAAAGAAATGTAATAAAATAAATA